ATTAATTGGAATTTTTAATTCATTTAAATTATTAACATTAATTTACCTCTTTTTTGGTTTCAATTAAACTTTAAAATGTAAAATATTTAATAAATCCCGAGAGATATATACATAAACCTTAAATTTTAAAGGCAATCTAAGGTAAGCTGCTACCACCTTAGGGGAGAAATATCTTCTGTGAACTTCTAATTCATTTTATAATATTAATTTATTAGTATTTCTAAGTAAAGTGTCTGACCAAAAGTAATAAATTGTAAATTTATCCATAGAAAATATCCTTTTTCTCTTTACTAATTTAAAGAATCTGCCTCAGGCTTCTTTAAACTTGCAATTTACTGTTTTAAAATTTTTTTTTAAACTAAAATTCTTGGCCTTAAAATCTATTTAAATAAATATTATAAACTTTGAAGGTTTAGGGTTTGAATTAACCTAAAATTTTATCACCTCCCTCCCCCTTCCTCTCTTTTCTGAGATCTGCAAGACACATTTATCGCGCTCCTGCGGCAGCAAAGTCGGGGTGTATTTTTTTTAAAAAAAAAAAGGGGGGGGGGGGGAGAGGGGGATAATAATAATGAAAATAAAAAAAAATTTATATGTATTATTCTATCAAAATAACCCTTTTATCAGGCATATCATTAAATAATAAAATATTAATTTATATTATTATATATTCGCCCTCCCAATATTAATTATTAGAAACTTTTTAATTTTTATAAGAAATAATTCTTTTAATATATGAATAATCATAGAGATTAATTTAATTGCTTTTATTTCAATAATTTTAATAAACAATCATAGGAACTCTGAACTAATAATAATATATTTCTTAGCTCAAACATTTAGCTCATATTTATTTTTAATTTCTATGATTGCTTGCCAAATTAAAATCAACGAGAACTTTAAAATTGTCATAATTTTATGTATAATAAATAAACTAGGGGTGCCTCCTTTCCATTTTTGATATCTAAAATTTATAAAATCCTTAAATTGAAATTTATTTTTTACGGCCTCGACTCTCCAAAAAATTATTCCTTTAATAATTTTGAAAATTCAGATAAAATCTTCCCAAATAATATTGCTAGTTATAATTTTAAGAAGGGTGATTTTCCTGCTCCCCCCATTTTTAGCTCTAAGGACCCTCTCTTTAAAATTAATTTTTAGGTATTCTTCAATAATCCAAACTTCGTGAATTTTGATTTTGATAATAGTTAATAAAAAAACTTGACTACTATTCTTTATGGTTTACAGTCTCAGGTTATTCCCTCTAACAAATTTATTTAAACTTTATAACATTAATTACATATTTGAATTAAACAAATTACCTAAAACTTTTATAAATTTTGCTATTTTAAGAATTTTAGGGATAGCGGGCCTCCCTCCTTTTTTAGGGATAATAACTAAACTTATGTTTCTAAATGAAATAATTTTCATAAATATATTTTATTTAAATATTTTAATAATAATTTTATCTACATTAAATTTTTTTTTTTATATTAAAATTGCTCTAAAATGAAGGATAATATATAATATTAATAATAAAATCTATTTTATAAATAACTACCTTCAAAAATTAAATCTGTATAAAACCACCTCTCTTTTAAATTTTTCAATTTTTATGATATTGATATACGAGATTTTTTAATTATGAAAATTAAATAGGTAAGCTAATACCTTTCTATTAAGTCGAAATTAATTTCTAAAAATTAGATTTATTTAAATTTAAATCATATTAAAGCCCCCTCTAATCATTCTAAGTACAAACCTCCTAAAAGAACTAATAAAATAAAAAAAATAGTAAAAATTATAAATGTATAAGTTAAATAATTTAAATAAATTAAAGGCATAATTAAAGCAATTTCTACGTCAAAAATTAAAAAAATAATCCTAACTAAATAAAACTGTAATGAAAAAGGAAGCCGTCTTACAGATATTGAATCGAACCCACATTCAAAAGGGGTTATTTTTTCTCGATTTTTAATAAACTTTTTTGAAAAAAATATATTCAAAAAAAATATAAAAAAAACGAACGCTGCGCTTGTTAAAATTAAAATAAATAAGAATAAAATTATTTATATTACTTCTATAAACCTATTAATTGGAAATTAATTGTACTAATATACTATATAAATTATAATTATATTATTAAACAGACCAAAAATAAACTAGTAAGTATAAAAATAATCAAACAACATCAACAAAATGCCAATATCAAGCTGCCGCTTCAAACCCAAAATGATGAATTTTAGAAAAATTATTTTTAATAATTCGAACTAATATAATAATTAAAAATAAAGTCCCAATTAAAACATGTAAACCATGAAAACCAGTAGATATAAAAAAAATAGAACCATAAACAGAATCACAAAAAGTAAACCTGCATTCTCTATATTCTTTATATTGAAAAAATGAAAAAATTAAAGCTAAAAAAATAGTTATCAATAGCCCTATAATTCTAGAAGTCTTATCTCTTTTTAATAAAGAATAATGAGACCAAGTAATAGAGACACCAGAAGACAATAAAATTAAAGTATTTAATAAAGGAACAAAATAAGGGTCAAAAGGCTCTAAATTATCAGGGGGTCAAAAAGCACCGATTTCTACCCTAGGGGACAAAAATATGTGTAAATAACACCAAAAAATACTAATAAAAAAAAACACCTCAGAAATAATAAACAAAACTATACCTAATTTTAAGCCTTTAACAACATAGAAAGTATGGAACCCTTGAAATAACCTTTCTCGCACCACATCTCGTCATCATTGAAATAAACTTAAACAAAATAATCTAAAAAAAAAAACTAATATAATTGAAAAGCTTGTTTTATAAAATCAATTTACAGAGCATACTAAAATTCTAAAAATTCTAAATGAATTAATAATAGGTCAAGGCCTTAAAGTAACAAGATGAAAAGGTTGGAATAATTTTAATTTTATTTTCATAATTAACTTCAGCCCTATATAAAGTTCTTAAAACAGAAAAAACATAAGCCTGAATTAAGGAAACTCTTAACTCCAAAATAATAAGTATTCTCTGCCCAACTAATATAAATATTAAAAAAAATATTCTTAACCTGGGCCCTGTAGATGAAATTAAAGTTATTAATAAATGCCCGGCAATTATATTAGCGGATAAACGAACTCTTAAAGTACCTGCTCGAATAGAATTTCTTAACCTTTCGACTAAAACTATAAATGATATTAAAACCCTGGGAGTTCCTTGCGGTACTAAATGAGCAAATATATGATTAGTATGATTACTTCATCCATAAATTATAAAAGAAAACCATAAAGTTAAAGCTAGACTTAATCTAAAAATTAAATGTCTTGAAGAAGTAAAAATATAGGGAAATAATCCAAAAAAATTATTAAAAAAAATTATAATTAATAATCTTAAAAATAATAATAAATTTACTGCATTAACTTTTTTTTCCAATAAATCTTTAAAGTTAGACTCTAAAATTTTTAAAGGAACTAATATCATATAATTTAACCGGGATGGGGAAAACCAATAAACTATAGGAATAAAAATAAATACATATAATCTTCTTATTCAATTTAATGACCAAGATATAGAAGACGAGGGGTCAAAAACTGAAAATAAATTTATTATCATTTTAAATTAAAAAAATTATCCATAATTTTATCTTTAAAAGAAATTTTTAAATTACAAGAATAAAAATTATAAAAATATAAACAAGATAAGAATAAATAAAAAATTAATATAAAATAAATAAAAAAATAAAATCAAGATATAGGCCTTATTTGAGGAATCAAAAAATATCATTATACTAATTACTTAAATATGACATATTTATATTATAAACTTAACTAATTTTTTGTGAACATTTGATATCTAAAAATTAGAGTTGATTTTTTAAATCAAATAATAGTAAAATAATGCCTACTTCAAATGAAAAATTAAACATTATTAATTCAATGTAAAAAATTATTAATAGAAGTAACTTCTAAGACCACAGGTATAAATCTATGATTTACCCCACAAATTTCAGAGCATTGCCCAAAAAAAACCCCGGGTCGAATTAAATTTATACTAACCTGATTTAACCGGCCTGGGACAGCATCAATTTTAATCCCGATACTTGGTAAGGCAAAAGAGTGAATTACATCTAATGATCTAACTAAAACCCGTAAATTTAAATTTATCGGGACCACAAAACGATTATCAACATCAAGAAGACGAAAAAAAAAATCTAAATTTTCCTGGGGGTTAGTGTAATCTGATAATATAAAAGAATCAAAATTTAAATCTTTAAAATCATTGTACTCATAAGATCAGTATCACTGATGGCCTAAAACTTTAAACGATAAAAAAGAATTAAAAATCTCATCACTTAAATATAAAATCTTTAAGGAAGGAACCGCTAAAAAAACTAATAAAACTACTGGAACTACAGTCCAAATAATTTCAATTACTTGGCCCTCAAACATAAAGCGATTTAAAAACTTATTTCTTAGTATAAAAATAAAAAAATATAAAATTAACATTAAAATTATTATAATTACTACTATTGCGTGATCATGAAATAAAATTAAATTTTCTATGATAGACGAATTTCCATCTTGTAACAGTAAATTTCCTCAAATTGAAATAAATTAAAAATTTTTTAATAATAACATAAAATTATATATGTAAATCTTAAATCTACCGCACTAATCTGCCATATTAAAAATTATAATTTAATAAAAATCTTAGGGAGTTCATAAAAAGAGTGAGCTCTTGGGCAATGAGAAAATATTCATTCAATTGAATTGTTTAAACTTTTTAAAAACAAAACTAACCGCTGAGATACAAGCCCTTCCCAAATAATAAAAAAAAATAATATTACCCTAATTAAAGAAACTAAAGAACCGAAAGATGACACTAAATTTCAACTAAGATAAGAATCTGGATAATCTGAATATCGGCGAGGTATACCCCTAAGACCTAAAAAATGCTGAGGAAAAAAAGTTAAATTAACCCCCCTAAATATTACAAAAAATTGAATTTTTAGCAATTTTTTATTTAATCTCAAACCTCTTATATAAGAAAATCAATAAATAAATCTCCCAAAAATAGCAAAAACAGCACCTATAGATAAAACATAGTGAAAATGAGCAACTACATAATAAGTATCATGAAGGACAATATCAATAGAAGAATTAGAAAGCATAATCCCTGTTAAACCACCTAATGTAAATAAAAAAATAAAACCTAATAATCATAAATTTCTAATATTTATTTCAATTTTTATTCCATTTATAGAAGCCATTCAACTAAAAATTTTAATACCTGTAGGAACTGCAATAATCATAGTTGCCGAAGTAAAATAAGCTCGGGTATCTACATCTATGCCAATAGTAAATATATGGTGAGCCCAAACAATAAATCCTAACAAACCGATAGAAATTATTGCATAAATTATTCCTATAAGACCAAAAACTTCCTTCTTCATTCTCTCATTACAAATTATATGTGATACCAACCCGAAACCAGGAAGAATTAAAATATAAACCTCAGGATGTCCAAAAAATCAAAATAAATGTTGGTATAAAATAGGGTCCCCCCCTCCTGACGGATCAAAGAATGACCTATTTAAATTACGATCAAATAACAACATAGTAATAGCACCAGCTAAAACAGGTAGAGATAATAAAAGTAAAATAGCAGTTAAAAGAAGCGCTCACGAAAATAATGAAACTAACTCAATTTTAAATAATTTTATATTAAGAATAGTTGAAATAAAATTAATTGAAGCTATAATAGAAGAAGCCCCTGCAATATGTAAAGAAAAAATTGATAAATCAACAGAAGGGCCTATATGGGATAAATTTGAAGATAGAGGGGGGTAAACAGTTCAACCTGTACCTGTACCAGATCCAACGAATATTCTAGAAATTAATAAAATAATTCTAGGAGGTAATAACCAAAACCTTATATTATTTATTCGAGGGAATGCTATATCGGGAATCCCTATTATTAAAGGGATAAAAAAATTTCCAAACCCTCCTATCAAAACAGGTATAACAAAAAAAAAAATTATAATAAAAGCATGAGCAGTAACAATAGAATTATAAATCTGGTCATTCCCAATTAAAGAACCTGGACTACCTAATTCTACTCGAATAATCATACTTAAAGAAAGACCAACAATCCCCGCTCACATGCCAAAAATAAAATACAAAATTCCAATAATTTTATGATTTGTTGAATAAAATCAAATAATTTATATAGTTTAAAAAATTAAAACATTATATTTTCAATATAAAAATAATTACATTATTATTTATAAATTAATTTTTATATAATTATACAAAAATAACAACTAACTATTTAAAAATCTTTTAACTATCTTAATATCTTCAATATTAAATTTTAATTTTAAACTATTTAAACTAAAATACCATTAATCCGACTACAATAAGATAACTCAACCTAAATATTAGTCTAATTAATAAATTTAAAGAATAAAATCGAAAATTTAAGTTTAATTTTTTAATAAATTCAACTAAACTTTTTTCTAAAATTAATGTTGTATACCCTTTATCAATTACGTTATAAAACTTTTTTATTACACTTAAATTATAAAAATTTAAATAAAAATTTATATAATACAATATCCATATTTTACCAAAAAAATAAAAAGGAAAGGCCACTTTAAACCTTAATTTAAAAAGAAAATTAAAAAAAAATACTATAAAAACGCATAAAACTAAAATTTGAATTTTTTCTATTCTAAATAAATAAATTTCCTCAATATTTAAAAAAATAAGCCAATTTATTAGATACCCCCTTATTAAAGAATTTAACAATAATAAAAATATAGAAAAATTTATTAACTTAGTATCTGTAATTTTTTTAAACCTTAAAAAATTAAAATTATTATAAGATAAGTAATACAAAACCCGAATTCTATACATCACAGTTAACCCTGTACTCAATAATAAAAATAAATATAAAATTATTCTAAAACTAGATATAAAAATCTTTTCTAAAATTAAATCTTTAGAGTAAAAACCAGAGAAAAAAGGTATCCCACATAAGGAAAAATTAGCGACTATAAAAATTATTAAAGTTAAAGGTATAAATTCAATTAAATTACCCATAAAACGAATATCTTGATAATTTAATAAAGAATGAATAAAAACCCCTGAACATATAAATATTATAGACTTAAACATAGCATGAATAATTAAATGAAAAAATGATAGAACATAAAATTTCATGCCATAAATTACTATTATTAAGCCTAACTGTGAAAGAGTAGAATAGGCAATAATTTTTTTAAGGTCATACTCTCTTAAAGCAGACAACCCAGCAAACATTATCGTTAATATCCCAATACAAACGATAAAATTTAAAAATCTATCATTTAAATAAATTAAATTATTAAATCGAATTAACATGTAAACACCAGCTGTCACTAAAGTAGAAGAATGGACTAAAGAAGATACAGGAGTGGGCGCCGCTATAGCTGCTGGTAATCAAGAAGAAAAAGGAAACTGAGCCCTTTTAGTAAATGAAGCTACAATAATTATAGAAAATAAAAAATAATTTAAAAAATTATTATAAAATAAAAAATTTCAAGAACCCAAAATAAACATAACAGAAATAGATAAAATAATTATAATATCCCCAATTCGATTTATCAAAACAGTTAACATACCTGAATTATAACTAAAATTTCTTTGATAATAAATTACTAGCCCATAAGAAATCAACCCTAAGCCATCTCAACCTAAAATAATTGTTAAAATTCTTGGGCTAATAATTATTAAAATTATTGAAACTACAAACAAAAAAATCAAATAAAAAAATCGATTGATATTATAATCATGAGATATATATTCACAACAATAAAAAAAAATCATGGAAGAAATTAATAGCACAGTAAAAATAAAAATTAACCTTAACCAATCTAAATAAATTAACATAGAAAAATCAACTCTATTTAAAACTAACAAATTTCAATTTAATAATAATTTATAATTTATATATATAAATAACAAACCTAAAATAAAAAAATTTAAAGAAAAAACCAAAAAAAGCCAAGCTGTTAAATAAAATAAAATAATCTAAAAAATTTAAAACTTTTATCAGTATGCTTGACCCCACAAATCAAAATTTTTTATTAAATTATTTAAATAATATAACAACCCAACTTTTAAAGTTAAAAGATTTAAAGGAATTAAATGTAATAATAAAGAAAAATATTCTAAAACATTATTTCTATAAATTTTTAAATTTAAATTATTAGGTTTTCCATGAAATCTAAAAGAAAATAAATATAAATTATAAGCAGCCCTAAAAAACATCCCCAAAATTAAAATTAATAAAAATAACTTAGATCACCTAAAAATTATTAAAATAATTGTAATTTCACTTAATAAATTTAAAGAAATAGGAGCCCCCATATTATCAACACATAATAAAAATCATAGAAGTATAACTGAAGAATTTAAATAAATTCTACCCTTATTTATAAATAAATTACGCCTCTTAAATCGTACATAAAAATAATTCACTATTAAAAATATCCCAGAAGAACATAAGCCATGGCCTAATATTATTATAAACCCGCCAAAAAGCCCTAATTGTTTCATTAATATAAAGCCCACCAATATCATACCTATATGAACAACAGAAGAATAAGCTACAATAACTTTTATGTCATAAAGACGAATACATAAAATCCTTAAAATAAGCACCCCTAATAACCTTAAACTAATTATTAAATCATTAAAAATAAAAAAATTAAAATCTAAAAAAATTAACAAACGTAATAGACCATACCCCCCTAATTTTAATATTACCGCAGCTAAAATTATTGACCCGACGACAGGGGCTTCAACATGGGCCTTAGGAAGCCAGTTATGAAATAAAAAAATAGGTAACTTCACAAAAAATGCTATAAATATAAAAAAATAAATCAACCCGCTTATAAAATTTAATCTTTCTATATTTATTTTTTCTAAATAAATAAAATTTAAATTTTTATTTAAATTATAAATCAAAAATAAAATAACTATAAAAGGCAAAGAAAAAAATAATGTATAAATAAATATGTATAAAGAAGCTTTTAACCGTTCTGGTTGATACCCTCAACCCATAATAATCATAAAAACTGGGATTAGGCTAATTTCAAAAAAAAAATAAAATATAAAAAAATTTATAAAACTAAAACAAAAAAACAACACAAAAACTAAAAATATTAAAATTTGAAAATAACTTATCCTTGTTTCATTATTAGAAATTATAACTATAATGATAAAAATTCAAATTAAAAGTATGACCAACCTCACACTAAATTTATCAAACCCTAAACCCCTATATAAAAGTATTCAATAATTATTAAAATTCAACATTAATAAATAAAAAAATATTAAAAATATAAATATACATAAATAAAAAAAATTAAATCTATTAATTATAAAAGATATACAAATTAATAAAACTAAAAAAAAACAAATTTTTATCATAAAATTAAATTTAAATTTTTTATATTATCATTACCTTTTGAACGAATTAAAATAATTAATAATCTAAGACCTAAGACTCTCTCCCAAACAACAAAAATTAAATAATATATTATAATAAATAAATTACCATAAAATATAATAATAAAATTTAAAATTATTAACAATGTTAACATTAAAAATTCTAAACTTATTAATGTAAGTATAATGTTATAATAAAACGCTAAAAAAACTACCAAAAAATTGATAAACAAAATTATATAAAATCAATATATTAAAATAATAATGGAAAATAATTTAATAAAAAATATAAATTTTGTAAATTTAAAATGTAAGATTTACTTTTCCAATTCAAAAAAAAATAAATTTATCTTTAATCTCCAAAATTAAAATTTTAATTTTTAAACTATTTTTGAATAATTATGAAAACATCAATAAATTTAATTTTAATATTTATAATTACCTTTTCATGTATAGCTTTAATAGTAACTAATTCATTAATTTACACAAACAACAAAACAATTAATCCTATAATTATAGGGATATTTTTAATAACATTTACAATATTTACTTCCATAAAACTTTCTCAAAACTCTAACCAAATATGAATTTCAATATTTACATTTTTAATTATAATTGGGGGGATAATAATTTTATTTCTTTATTTTACAAGATTCGTCAGCAATGTAACTAATGAAATAAATATTAATTATATAAATTTTTACATCCCTAAAATTTTAATAACAATTTTAATCTCAACATTATTATACTTTAATTTAACAAAATTTACCTGATGAACTAATAATTATACAGAAATCATAAATAACTATAACCTTAATAAATTCAATATATTAAATTTTAACTCTTTAATTACTTACATATATATATATAATAAAAATTATTCGTTAATTATAGTGTTAATCTACCTTTTATCAGCCTTAACTCTGATTGTAAAAATAATTATTAAAAAAAAAACAACTTTACGAAAAATTAATTAATTATGAAAAAATCATTAATAAAAAATAATGAAATCTTAAATATTATTTATTCATCTTTAATTATCTTACCAACACCTTTAAATATTTCAATCCTTTGAAACTTTGGTTCTCTATTAGGCCTTTGTTTAATAATTCAAATTATTACCGGGTTATTTCTATCATTCCATTATTGCCCAAATATTGAATTAGCATTTAATAGAATTATCCATATTATACAAAATGTTAATTATGGTTGAATAATTCGATTAATACATATAAATGGGGCCTCATTATTTTTCATTTGTCTATTTATTCACATTGGACGGGGAATTTACTATAATTCATTCTTATTTAAAAAAACATGAACATCAGGAATTATAATTTTTTTAATTACTATAATAACAGCATTTTTAGGGTACGTTTTACCATGGGGGCAAATATCCTTTTGGGGAGCAACAGTAATTACAAATCTAGTATCTGCAATTCCTTACGTAGGTAATATAATTGTCATGTGATTATGAGGGGGGTTCTCTATTAACAACGCTACATTAAACCGATTTTACTCACTTCACTTTATCATACCTTTTATTGTAATATTTACAGTAATCATACATTTATATTTTTTGCATGAAACAGGATCTTCAAACCCATTAGGATTAAATAGAAATTTATTTAAAATTCCTTTTAACCCTTATTACTCAATCAAAGATATTCTAGGATTTCTTGTAATTTTATTAATATTTATTTCAATTTGCATAATGTCCCCTTACTATTTATCTGACCCTGAAAACTATAATAAAGCAAACCCTTTAATTACACCAGTTCATATTCAACCTGAATGATATTTTTTATTTGCATATGCAATCTTACGCTCTGTACCTAACAAATTAGGGGGGGTTATCGCCCTACTAATATCAATTTTAATCATATTAATTATACCATTTACTGCTAAATTTAAAATTAAAAGATTTAAATTTTACATTATTAACCAAATTAATTTTTATAATTTCTTTACAATCTTTCTAGTATTAACTTGAATTGGGGCTCGACCTGTAGAAGACCCTTTTATTACTATTGGCCAAATCTATTCTATTATATATTTTATATTTTTTAGAAGATACCCTTTAATTTCAAAAATTTCAGACCTAAAAATTTTTAATTAACAATATAAATAATAAATTATTAAGCTTTCTAAGCTTTATGTTTTGAATACATAAAAAAGAAATTAAATTTTCTAATAATTTAAACTTTTTATAAAAAAAATAAAAATTAAATAAGATAATCTTACAGGCAAATACCTTTTTCAACATAAATATATTAAATTATCATATCGAAATCGAGGGAAAGCCCCACGAATCCATAAAACTAAAAATAATAAAAATATATAAAATAAATAAAAAAATAATCTTAATAAATTACCCCCACAAAATATAAAAAAAAATAATATCAATATAAATATAATTCTCCCATATTCTGAAATAAAAATTAAAGCAAAAGAACCCCTTATATACTCAGTATTAAATCCTGAGACAAGCTCCCTCTCACCTTCAGAAAAATCAAAAGGAGTACGATTTATTTCTGCTAATAAACTTACAAAAAAAATCAAAGCCAAAGGAAAATTTAAAATGCATATTCACACATATTTTTGAAAAATATAAAACTTATATAAATTTATATTTTCTAAAATAATTATTAAACCTAAAATAATAATTATTAAACTAACTTCATAAGAAATTGATTGGGCAACTGTACGTAAACTCCCAAGTATAGTATAAAGCGAATTAGATGCTCAACCCCTAATACTAATAGGAAAAACAACTATACATATTACACACAAAATTAACATTATATTCAATTTATTTATTAAAAAACTTAAATTAAAAGGAATTAAATTTCATAATAATAATATTAATAATATTCTAATTAAAGGACAAAAAATAAATAATAAATAATTAGATTTACGAACTACTGAAATTTCTTTACAAAACAATTTAATTGCATCACTAAAAGGCTGAATAACACCAATAAACCCTGCTTTATTAGGACCCTTACGAATTTGAATATATCCTAAAACCTTACGCTCTAATAAAGTAATAAAAGCAACAGACACTAAGACCATAATTATTATAAAAAACCTTCTTAATAAATGTATATAAAAATTAAATAAATAAATTATTATTTAAATTTTTAAAAAATTTATTTATAAATTCTAAATTTATTGCACTAATCTGCCAAAATAATTTAAATTTAATTTTATTCAAATAATAATAAATTTTACTATAACTAAGTCCTTTCGTACAAAAATTACAAACAATAATTTAAGATAGAATCCGATCTGGCTCACACCGATCTAAACTCAAATCATGTAAGATTTTAATAGTCGAACAGACTAAATTTTTTAACGTCTACATTAAAAATTTATCTTAATTCAACATCGAGGTCGCAATCTACTTTATCAATAAGATCTTTCAAAAATAATTACGCTGTTATCCCTAAGGTAATTTAATTTAAATTTAATAAAATTAAATTTTAAACACAATAATTTATGAAAATTAAATATAAAAAAATTAAATAAATTTTTAAATTTCCCCAATCTAATAACTTTCTATTTTTTTAAAAAAAAATAATAAAAATTATAAAATTCTATAGGGTCTTCTCGTCTTTAAACAAAATTTAAGATTTTTAACTTAAATATAAAATTTATTACATTAATTTTTAAAAGCTTCTATTTCATTCTCCCATTCATTCCAGATCTAAATAAAAAACCAAATGATTATGCTACCTTTGTACAGTCAAAATACTGCAGCTATTTAAAATTTAATTCATTGAGCAGAAAATACCTAATATTATTTTCATTAGGCAATGTTTTTAATAAACAGATGAATAGATACTTTTTGCCGAATTAATTAAATTAATCTTTAAAGATTTAAACTAAATTAATTTTCAAATTACTAATTTTTACATTATAAATATTAATAATTAATTAAATAATATTTTTTAATAAAAATTTAAAAAAACTCAAACTAATAAAATAACTTAATTACAAATATTTTAATTATTACAAATTATAAAAAATAAAAATTATTAATTTTATTTAAATAAAATTTCAAATTAATTATTAAAAATTTAATCTTAAGCTTAACCCTAAAATTATTAATAAAATTAATTTTAAATAATAAAAATATAAAATTTTAAAAATAATTTTATCTAAATTAAATTTATTTATTAAAAAACTAGATATATAAATTTCGAATAACATATAATTACAAAATAAATATTTAAAATATTACTTACATAATAACTTTTATAATTATTTAATTCAATTTATTTCGAGAAAATAAAATATAAATTAATTAATTTTGTAAAACCCTGATACAAAAGGTAAAATTTAATAAAATTATAAATTTAAAGTTTTTACTTTATCTTTTTCAATACTAAAAATATCAATCAAATAAATTTTTAATTAATAAATTTTACAAATATAAAAATTAATTTTAATAACTTAAATAAAATACTTAAAAAAAATATATAAAATATAAACTAAGAATAATTATTAAAATTACTTTTATTAGCAAAATAAATATTATAAATCAATGTAACTATATTCCCTAATTTACATTTAATAAAATCAATTATCACCTTAAACCCCAAAAATTTAAATGCAAAAACAACTAAATGTAGATTAAAAAAATCTAAATACACTTTCCAGTACATTTACTTTGTTACGACTTATTCTACAAAATAGAAGCGACGGGCGATTTGTGCATATTTTAAATCTTAATTCAAAATAAAAAATTTTTAATTTTACTTTTAAATCCAATCTCAAAATTAACGCTAATTAATTCATCCAAAAAAAAAATTATAGTAACTCATTTTTTCTTATATATTAATTACATAATGATTTAAATTACTGAATAGTTTAAAATTATTCTCTATAAATATATTTTTAAAAAATACTTTTAAAATAATCATACATAAATATGAAAATATAAGTTTATTTTATCGTGGATTATCAATTATAAAACAAATTCCCCTAAATAGATTAAAATACCGCCATAATTTTTAATTTTAATTAAAATAATAATTAATATATACTTTATAACAATTTATTATAATAGGGTATCTAATCCTAGTCTATTAAATAAATTTACCACATATTTAAATTCAATAAATTAAAAAAATACTTATAACTTAAATTTTATTTTATCCTAAAATTAAATTTTTAAAATTTTAATAATATAAATTTAATAAAATTGTAAAATACACTTAAATTAATCTATATATCAAGTTTAACCGCAAATGCTGGCACTTAATAATTTTATACTATAATTTTATCTATTATTAATTTCTTAATTATTAATAAATTTATATATTAAAATCTAACCATATTATTTAAAATTACCTTAACTCATAAAATAATATATACAAATAAATTTAAAATTAATTTACAAACCAAATTAAAATTTATAAAATTAAAATTTAATATAATTATAATATCTTTTTTTTGTAAAAAAAAAATTTTTTCTTAGCGTTAAACTAAAATTTCAAATTTAAAGAAATTACAAAATTATCTTTAGATTATGAGTCTAATAACTTTAATTAGTCTACCTTTAATTTTAATATACAGCCACAATATATCTATATTACAAAATCACTCATAATTTAGCAATTTTTAAAGAAAAAAATAAAACCTTACATATTATAAATCTCTCTTCTTCCTCCCCAAATATAATTAATAACTATAAAAAAATTTTTTAAAGAATTAAAAATTAAAATTTATAAACTTTAAATTTATTGACTTACCTTGAGTCGACCTTTAAATAATTTAATTAATAATGAAAATACAACCAACAATGAAAGAAACTTACATGTCTTTCATAAATATAAATTACAATGTAATTAAAGCATTGGATAAATAACTTACCTTAGATCACCTTTATTGACCAATATAAAACAATATATCATTATATATTAATATATATTTTACCATATGATTAATTTAATCAAAATGCCCCTCAAGGTTTCTCTCTAAAAGTAAATAGTTAAATAATTATAATTTATATTAATTTTTATTTATAATTAAATAATTAAAGTTATTTTATTAAATAATTTATTAATTATTAAATAATTATATATATATAAGTAGTATTAAAGGTGCGAAAAAATGTTTGTAAAATTGCCATTTTAACCCTTAAAAATTAAAAAAATCTTTTTATTTTTTTTTATTTTTTCAACAATTTTAA